GATAATGAGTCTAAAGAAAGAAAAATCGTTTGATTTAGGATAGGAAATACCTATCTGAAATTGTCTGAAATTGTTTTTTTTTTAGTCCGGTTACGAGGTCTAAATAGTAGGTATGAATCATAGTTCAAATATTTCTTTTCTTGATCTATTCTATCTATTCCGTGTTCCAGATATTCAAATAAATATCCGACGGGGTAGAATCATCTTGATAGAGATGACAGGACCATTCTCTGTATTATCAATAGGATCAATTATGACAAGTCACACACTCATATTCCGGAAATACCGAAACAAAGAAATTCCACAGTCGAACTACCAGAACGGTCTATAAATCCGAGTTTTAAATCATTTTTTTTATTGAAAAACTAAGGCTTCATAGTTCTTATGAACCTAACTCATTGAAATTCCATCCAGTAAAACGGAAGAATTATAAATTTCCAAAATAATAGATAGGAATATCGCAAATAGAGCCATTGCGACTCCCATAAGTGGTGTAGTCCCCCAGCCCGGAGCTACTTTACCATATTCCGAATTCAATGGTTTCAATAAATTCCCTACGGCAGTTTGTCTTGGCCTAGATCTAGAACTACCCTCAACGGTTTGTGTAGCCATAAATCCTATTTAATCATTGGTTGAGATCTGTTGACTTTGTATACCATTCCGTTGTAAATAAACTATCTTATCGTGGATCCGTTATGATCTTGAAATTCTCTAAAAATGGAAACAGCAACCCTAGTCGCCATCTTCATATCTGGTTTACTTGTAAGCTTTACGGGGTACGCCTTATATACTGCTTTTGGGCAACCCTCTCAACAATTAAGAGATCCATTCGAAGAACACGGGGACTAGACTAGTTGAAGTAATGAGCCGCCCGATATGGGAGGCTCATTACTTCAGTTGATATAATGAAAAATCATTTCATTTTTTAGTCGGAACCTTAGGTGGTTCTCGAAAAAAGATAGCGAAAAAAATTATCCCTAAAGTCGAGACTAAAAGGAAGGTATAAACCAATGCTTCCATAGATTCGATCGTGGTTTACAATTATAGCTTTCACACCTATTCGTTTGAGTGGGGTTGTTTATCATACCATATAAAAAAGGGAAAGAATCAAAGAAAAGAAGGTGATTCAAGTCAATATTTCTCGAGTACCCTATTCAAATAAAAAAAAAAATAGAGGCGAAAGATACCAGAGCAATCTTGTATCAAACTACTTGTCTCCTTGTAGTTGGGTCTCCAAGTTTTTGGAATGCTCCAAATTCCACTTGAGCATCCAAATCTGGATCAATACCAGCAAAAACATCTCTGAACAAGGTTCTAGCGCCATGCCAAATGTGTCCGAAAAAGAAGAGCAAAGCAAATGAAGTATGCCCAAAAGTGAACCAACCCCTTGGACTACTACGAAAAACACCATCGGATTTCAAAGTAGCCCGGTCTAATTCAAAAATTTCCCCTAATTGTGCACGTCTAGCATATTTTTTCACAGTAGCAGGATCACTATAACTGACTCCATTGAGTTCGCCACCATAGAACTCAACAGTTACACCTACTTGTTCAACACTATACTTTGATTCTGCTCTTCGAAAAGGAACATCCGCCCTCACAATTCCGTCTCCATCTACCAAAACTACTGGGAATGTTTCAAAAAAAGTAGGCATACGACGTACAAAAAGCTCGCGCCCTTCTTTATCTCTAAAGACGGGGTGACCTAACCATCCAACAGCTATTCCATCCCCACTGTCCATTGAGCCCGCTCTGAATAATCCCCCTTTTGCCGGATTATTACCAATGTAATCATAAAAAGCTAATTTTTCGGGAATTTTAGACCAAGCTTCCGATAAACTCAGATTTTCGGCTAGTCCGGCACCAACTCTTCGATATATTTCTTGCTGGAAGTATCCCTGATCCCACTGATAACGAGTGGGACCAAATAACTCGATTGGGGTAGTTGCTGAACCATACCACATAGTTCCAGCAACAACAAAAGCTGCAAAAAAAACAGCAGCGATACTACTAGAAAGTACAGTTTCAATATTGCCCATACGTAATCCTTTGTATAGACGTTGAGGCGGACGGACACTAAGATGGAATAGGCCCGCTAATATGCCCAGTGTACCCGCTGCAATATGATGAGAAGCGATTCCTCCCGGAATAAAAGGATCAAAACCTTCCGCGCCCCACGCTGGACTTACAGATTGTACTTTTCCAGTTAGTCCATAAGGATCGGACACCCATATTCCAGGACCATATAAACCTGTTACATGAAATGCGCCAAAGCCAAAGCAAGCCACTCCTGAGAGAAATAAATGAATTCCAAAGATCTTGGGCAAATCCAAAGAGGGTTTTCCCGTACGTTCATCACAGAATATTTCTAGGTCCCAATACACCCAATGCCATATGGCCGCCAAAAAGCACAAGCCAGAAAACACAATATGTGCACCTGCTACGCCTTCATAACTCCAAATACCTGAATTCGTTACAGTTCCTCCGGAAATACTCCAACCACCCCACGAATTGGTTATTCCTAAACGAGTCATGAAGGGTATAACGAACATACCTTGTCTCCACATTGGATCAAGAACGGGGTCAGAGGGATCAAAAACCGCTAATTCGTATAGAGCCATAGAACCTGCCCAACCAGAAACTAGAGCCGTATGCATTATATGGACAGAAAGCAATCGACCGGGATCATTCAATACGACAGTATGAACACGATACCAAGGCAAACCCATAAATACCCCTTTATCAAAGAAAAATAGACACTATGTAACTTTATCGCATTGGAATATACTATGTACTTTTGAGTGGATTCTGTATGAGAAAAGGTTACTATTTATTCTATTCCGTTAAAAATAACGGAGGAATTCCGTTCGTAAGAACAAAGAGAAGCAGATCTATTCTATACCCGATAAGTACCAATACGCAATGGGAGCATCGGTCCCATTGCGTGGGAACGAATGGATGGATACTTGTTTATTATTAGAACGATCGATCCTTTCATTAAAATTTGTATTTATTCATTCTCTCTTTCTCTAAAAACCTTCCCATTTATGTATAAACTAGTAAAATAAACAGAAAAAAATGATGAAAACAATAAACTCATTCTTACGTTTCCATATTAAAGTGAAGTATAGTACTTAATTTTTTCTTTAATTTAATGCCCATTGGTGTTCCAAAAGTACCTTTTCGGAGTCCTGGGGAGGAAGATGCAGTTTGGGTTGACGTATAGTGCGACTTGTCAGACATATTGGGTCATATGGGATTTACCCGTTTTCTCCCCCGATCGAGATATCTTTAGTTTCGCCCAAGAAATATTGTATTGATTGGTTCTTCAATCATTCGGAACGTGAAGTGAAATTGGATCAATTTCTATTGAGGATCAATATTATCAATTAGAATATCAATTAGAAGAATTTATGGTTGACTTGGACTAATAAAATCAAATATCCAAGCTCTGTTCAGAAAATACCAAACAAATTGGTAATAGTAATATATGTACAATTACTGCTTGTAGCATAGACGATTCTTAATATTTATATTTAATTAAATTATAGGGGTGATCTCAAACTGACATGCCAACCAATATGATGAATACATCGAATAGTTTGGGAGAGGCATAAAACGAATTTTAAAAAGCCGTAGCAAAAAGAAATGGTACTGAGATTCTTTGTCCTATATATGCAAACAGAATTCGGATAGATCTTTCCCCGGAGTAGAACATGAACCTAAAAAAATGGAAAGGACCCATTCAGGAACAAGAAAACGGCATCGTGATTGGAATCTCGACGAAACAATACATCAATGAAAAGTTAATAAAAAAAATGAAGTTCAGTAAATTCTTTTGGGAACCAAAACTTATGTTTTTTTTTGAAAAATAGAAGAAAAAACCCCTTTATTTTCATTAGAAAAACGGAAATCTGTTAAAAAAAAGAGATAGGATTGGAATCGACACATTGATTCTTTTTTCACAATTTTTTTGAACTGTATGCATCCAAAGATGCGCGTACGGTTCAAAAGGGATACAATTTTGTCCTAATCAACCGACTTTATCGAGAAAGATTACTTTTTTTAGGCCAAGAAGTTGATAGTGAGATCTCAAATCAACTTGTTGGTCTCATGGTATATCTCAGTATCGAAGATGATACTAGGGATCTTTATTTGTTTATAAACTCCCCCGGCGGATGGGTAATACCAGGAATAGCCATTTATGATACTATGCAATTTGTTTCGCCCGATGTGCATACAATTTGCATGGGATTAGCCGCTTCAATGGGATCTTTCATTCTGGTCGGAGGAGAAATTACCAAACGTATAGCATTCCCTCATGCTTAGCGCTAACGAGTTTTTATTTGATATTTGAAAAAAAAAGAAGAAGACTATGCCTTCGCCATATCGAATGTGAATAATATGAAAAATAGATAATAATAGCATGGCACTTCGAGTTCGATATAAAGAAACTAGTATTATTTTTCCTAACATGAGATTTTGTATCGAGATAGTAGTATGAAACACAAAGGTTATTCCAATTTGATCTTATGTGTCAGGAGTACATTTCAGCATCACAAACCATTTTTCTTCCACACCAGAAGTCTCTTTATGATATTTACGTTACGAAAGAAAGAGTACGAAAATGAAAAAAAAAATAAACTTTGGGATTACTAAATCACAGACGAGATAAATATAGAAAGCAACAGAACCATCATAGTATTTTTTGACTCCTACAATACGAAAGGAAGGGTGGTAAATGGATCATTCAACGATCTGGATCGGATGGATTCCTTTTTTTTCTTCGATAGAATCCAAATTGAAGAGAAGTGAGGAAGAAATGGCATTACAGAGCCGTATGCAATGCACAAAAGATGCCTGTACGGCTGTTCCATTCTATTTTTTTTTTTTTTTCTTCTTATTTTTTTTCCATTACTTTAGCCTAATCCTGCAAGATAGAAGAACCGTTCATGCATGATGTTATATCAATATTATCAGGGTCATGATTCACCAACCTGCTAGTTCTTTTTATGAGGCGCAAGCGGGGGAATTTATCCTGGAAGCGGAAGAACTACTGAAACTTCGCGAAACCCTCACAAAGGTTTATGTACAAAGAACGGGCAACCCTTTATGGGTTATATCCGAAGACATGGAAAGGGATGTTTTTATGTCAGCAACAGAAGCCCAAGCTCATGGTATTGTTGATCTTGTAGCGGTCTAAAATGAAAATACTGGAGATTTCGTGTAAATACATGATTCCGTTTCAAATCATAATTCGAATTTTTCGTGATTTGATATTGAATGGAAATAATTCATAATCATCAATCATCAGGTTAAGATCGATCTAAACCAACCTATTTTATTATATATATGTATGATATGCCGACAATTAAACAACTTATTAGAAACACAAGACAGCCAATAAGAAAAATCACGAAATCCCCCGCACTTCGAGGATGTCCTCAGCGTCGGGGAACATGTACTAGGGTGTATGTGCGACTCGTTTAGATCATGAGTTCGAACAAACGAAACAATTTTTCCAGTACCAATCACCAATAGGATAGATAGAGTAGAAAAAGCCATTTTTACTATCTAAAAATGAAGATCTATCATATACCTAGATTTTTTGTGTATGAAATTTATGGTTTCCGTTGGTGCAAATCCAATCACCTCAATTTGAGATGAAAAGCAATTCCCCATTGGTAGCAAATAGTTATCCATTAAGCGGAGGAAATAGTACTACAAGAAGCAAAGAGGTTATGTTCTCTTTCTTGAAAGAACGGACTAACAAGGTCAGCTACCTAGCCAACTTTCATAATTAAATGCCGTCACTGTATGGATAGCCTTTTTTGTTTTGTGAAAAGATCTATTACTGTATAATTGATTGGTAGAGCCAAAGAGAGTGAACTATACAAGTTTACAATAACATTTGATTAAATGAAAGAGGAGGCTCCGGTGTATAGAGAGGACCTCACCGTTTATGAAATAACCATAGAAACGATGGAACCCACTATTTTTTGCTTTTATTTATTTAATATCGTTAGAATTTCTTATTTCTAGGTATTTTACCTGGAAGGATTCAAAATCGTGGTTGGGAAGGTCATAGTAGCAAAAGCCATTGGAATTTATATTTTATATATCGGAATAATCCGTTTTGTTATTAATCAACGGGGGGATAAAAGGATGACTGAAAGAAGAGAAATCAATTAGTTATTCATTCATTAAAGTTTAATTTGATTCAATGACCAGAGTTAGACGAGGATATATAGCTCGGAGACGTCGAATAAAAATTCGTTTATTTGCATCAACCTTTATAGGGGCACATTCAAGACTTACTCGAACCATTACTCAACAGAAAATGAGAGCTTTGGTTTCCTCTCATCGAGATAGGGGCAGGCAAAAGAGGGACTTTCGTCGTTTGTGGATCGCTCGGATAAATGCAGCGGCTCGTGAGAAAGGGGTATTCTATAGTTATAGTATATTAATACACAATCTGTACAAGAAGCAATTACTTCTTAATCGTAAAATACTTGCGCAAATAGCTATATCAAATAAGAATTGTCTTTACATGATTTCCAATAAAATTATGAAATAAAAAACACTCTAAAGTCATATATAGGAATGATTGAAACAGAATTGCATTCCCCGGAGAATGGACTCCGGGAAGATAGAATAAAAAAATAAAGATAAGATAAGTAGTAGAAATGAACGAGCATCTTTCAAAAAAGATTTATTGTTTCTTATAACACAACAATCAAATCCGGATTTGAGGCTTTTCGAACAAAACATCAATCTGAGCTTGAATTCCGATTGAAGTTTTGAATGAATGGAAGAATATATCTATTTATTTCTGGTTCTAGAACCGGTAGTTCTAGGGATTGACTCGGCTCTCTCAAACTGTTTTTCGTTATTAAGAAAAGGTAACAAAGATAAAATACGAGCTTGTTTTATAGCAATAGTAATTAATCGTTGTTGTTTCAAGGTCAATCTATTCACCCGTCTAGATAATATTTTTCCTTGTTCACTAATAAATCGACTAATTAAACTCATGTTTCTATAATCAATTCGATCCCCCGATTCCATTGGGGGAAAACGCCTACGAAAAGATCGCTTGGATTTACGAAATGGTTGCTTGGATTTATCCATGGTTTATTCCTTATCTCTAAAATTCTATTTCTTTATTCATTTCAGATCCGACCGAAATAGGTTTTTTTGTATATTATATATTTTGATATTATATATATGTTTATGTTAAGTTCTTCCTTTTCCTGCCCCTTTAAAAGATCAAACACACGTTCGATTTATTTCTTTATTTCCCCATGAACCGTATGCTTGTGACAATATCGACAAAATTTTCTCAAATCTAATCGACTGGGTGTATTGTGCCGATTCTTTTGAGTAATATATCTAGAAATGCCTGGCGATTCCTTTTCCTTATTGACACCATTTTGGACACAACTGGTACATTCCAAAATAACTCTAACTCGGATATCTTTACCTTTAGCCATAAACCCCCTTTGCATTTTTGTTTGATCAACTTAACTCTTTTGTTTTCGACCCGAACCTAAGAAGACGAAAAGAACAAAAAAGAAAAAAATCAATATCAATAGAAGTTACTAATTAGATCTAAATATTTTGTTGTAATTATAATTAATAGAATATTATTCTATATAGTAATAATGTAAGTAATACAATTTTTTTCTAACTATCAATTATTCCTATCCTAATCCCAGTATTTCATTTCAGTACCTTTTTTTTTTATGCTATGATTTCATGGAGCTTTTTTTTACCCTAGACTGGACCCCCTTTCTATTTCTGTTCTCCAAAACGGGATCTTAGATCCACCGGATATTTGCTGAGGTTCAATATACTTTTTCTTTCCTTCCTATCCTAAAGAACTGAAAAAAAAGGGAATGACAAAGCATCTGGGAATAAACGATTAATTTCTATCAATAGACCCGCTAAAGACCCAAACCATAGAGTAGTTAGCACAGGCGCTGTGGAAAGATATGTTTTTATATCTCGCATTGAAAATCCTCCTTCTTTATTTTTATTGTAATACATATATGGTCAGATGTTGTAGTTCAAGATCATTTGTATTTTTTTGTTTTGTATTTTTTTGTACGGAATTCCTAACAAAAATGGATATGTACAATGAACAGTAGATAAGATTTTCCTACCCCTGCCCCTAAAAAAGAGACCCTCTTCTTCCTAAGCAAAATAGTCATCTTTTTTATACGTTAGGTTTCAGATGTATATAATTCTTTTATTATATGAAACCAAAAAGAAGAAATGATAAGAAAATTGTATATGGATCGAGGAAAAAAAAATGATGTGGAAAACAAGACATGGATTTTGTACAATGACACTGTACAAAATTTTTTTTAAAGGGATGTAGCGCAGCTTGGTAGCGCGTTTGTTTTGGGTACAAAATGTCACGGGTTCAAATCCTGTCATCCCTACCTATTACTTCTCCTATGGGCGGTAACGAGGGATTAATTGACTGGGATCTGAGTGAGATCAATTAAATAAAATTGGACATAATCTTTCATTTTTGCATACCAATGTATACAAGACGCATTGGGGGTACAAAAATGAGAAAATCCTTTTCTTTACAATACAATCGTATCTCCTGTCATAAAAAAGCGCTCTTAGTTCAGTTCGGTAGAACGCGGGTCTCCAAAACCCGATGTCGTAGGTTCAAATCCTACAGAGCGTGATTCCGTTTATGTTATTTCGAATCACAATAAAAAAAACTTAACAAAACACAGTTGAATAACATTTTTTTTGATTGACCTCCTTGCAGGAGGTCAATCAAAAAAAATGTTATTCAATCAAAGGTCCAACTGATCACCGCGTCTGTATTGTAAATATGCAGTTACAAATAATCCTGCTAAAGTAATAGGAATTAGACCTAAGACGATTCCAAATAGAAGAACTTCAATCATTTCGATTTGTTTGAGGATATAAAAAGAAAGGTAAGATCTATCCCTAAATATTAATCTGAAAAATCCATGAATCTCAATGACCAAGAATTAACAATTGACACGGGAAAGGACCGTAGAATACCTGAAAGAGAGATTTTTATGAATTTGTTCATTCAATTCATTTCAAATAAGTCGTATCTTGTTCAAACCAATCAATAGAGCTGGGGTTATAGTTGAAGCAGCCAATAGAAAACCGAAATAACTCGTTATAGTAAGCATGAAAGAGCTAAATTAGATATCTTTTTTTGATACATATGTTGATAAAACACTTACCTAAGTTTCCATTTTTTCAGATACGACGGTAAGAAAAAATCAATTGACAGAATTAGTTTAGTTCTAAGTGAAAGTTCTTGATTCATCAGTCATTATAGATAGCACTAAAAAAAAGTAGAATTACAAATTACATAAGTAGAAAAAAATGGATTTATACGCTGTAACATCGACCAATCCTGTGAATGAATAGATTCATTGTGCAATTTAATAAAGTAATTTCATAAAGTAAAAGTAATAATAATTATTCCGTGTCGTCTAATTTCATTCAAAAAGAAAATTCTATTTAAGTAATTCTGGAATAAAAGAATTAGATTTGAAAATAACTTCAATTTTTCTCATTTCTCGTACTGAATTTTCCATTTTTTCATTTTATACTTACTTTAAACCATTGAATTCAGTAATAGGTTGGGTAATTGTCCATAATATCTCAAATTAGAAGAAAAAAAGGATCGGGGGTTTATCGAAAAACCTTTATTTTTATTTTTTATTTCGAGTCCAACTCGATTCGAAGAAAAACAACTTTCCTTATCCTTTTAGGTTCTATTCTATATTCTGTTTTTCCATATCAAGTCTATATTCTGTTTTTCTATATCAAGAAGTTCCATCTTGTAGTTCGGACAAGAACAAGAAAGAACCCTTGTTTTGGATCTAATGTAACAATGGTTGCATTGCAAATATTGTTATATTAGATCCAACTATGTTCTGTTTCTTTCATCAAATACTATCTACTATAATCAATCTATTTCTATTATAGTATA